TCGATTGAGCAGCAGCTCGTAGACCACCTAAAAAGGAATATTTATTATTTGAACCATATCCTGACATAAGAAGTCCAATGGGAGCAATACTTGAAACCGCAATCCATAAAAAAACTCCGATATTGAGATCGGTTAAAACAAGACGATAGTAAAAAGGAATTACTAAATAACTTAGCAGAATGGATATGACTGCTATGGATGGTCCGATACTAAATAAACTAGTATCTCCTCTAGATGGAAGAAGATTCTCTTTGAAAAGTAGTTTTGTCCCATCTGCTAGAGCTTGAAGAACTCCTAAAGGACCGGCGTATTCAGGTCCAATACGTTGTTGTAGCCCTGCGGATATTTCTCTTTCTAACCATACAATTACTAATACGCCTATTGTGATTCCCAATACAAGAGTCAAAATAGGGGCAAGCGCCCATATAATTCCATAGACCCCTTTTAAAGATTCCACTCTGTAAAAAGAATTAATATCTTGTATTTCCGTTGTATCAATTATCATTTCAACGATCAACTTCTCCCATAATGATATCTATGCTACCTAGTATTGTCATAATATCAGCCAATCTCATTCTTTTAACTAACTGAGGAAGAATTTGCAAATTGATAAAACCCGGCGGGCGAATTTTCCATCTCCAAGGAAAACCACTCTGATCCCCTATCAGAAAAATTCCCAATTCACCCTTTGGGGCTTCGACTCTTACATAAAGTTCTTGTTTCGGCAATTCAAAAATAGGAGAAGGTTTTTTACTAATGAATCGATATTCAAAATCATGCCATTCTGGATACCTTTCTCTATCAAAGTATCGAAGTTCTAAATTCTCATAGGGCCCCCCCGGAATTCCTTCTAGAGCCTGTTGAATAATTTTTATGGATTCTGTCATTTCACCAATTCGGACTAAATAACGAGCTAATGAATCCCCTTCTTTTTGCCATTGGACTTCCCAATCCAATTCGTCGTAACACTCATAATGATCAACTTTACGAAGATCCCATTGTATTCCGGAAGCTCGCAACATTGGTCCTGATAAACCCCAATTTATTACTTCGTCTCTACCAATAATGCCTACACCTTCAACGCGTTCTAAAAAAATAGGATTTCGTGTAATAAGTTTTTGATATTCAGTAACTCCTGTTAAAAAATAATCGCAGAAATCCAAACATTTATCTATCCACCCATGAGGTAGATCAGCCGCTACTCCTCCGATACGAAAATAATTATGCATCATTCTCATACCAGTGGCAGCTTCGAATAGATCATATATAAATTCTCTTTCTCTGAAAATATAGAAGAAAGGAGTTTGTGCACCAATATCTGCCATAAACGGGCCGAGCCATAACAGATGAGAAGCTATACGACTCAATTCCAACATAATTACTCTGATATAACTGGCTCTTTTAGGTACTTGAATATTTCCTAACTGTTCTGGCCCATTTACAGTTATTGCTTCTGTGAACATAGTAGCTAAATAATCCCAACGAGTTACATAAGGAAGATATTGTATAATTGTTCGGTTTTCCGCAATTTTTTCCATCCCCCTGTGTAAATAACCCAATATTGGTTCACAGTCAATAACATTTTCACTGTCCAGAGTAACGATGAGTCGAAGAACACCATGCATTGACGGGTGGTGGGGGCCCATATTGACTATCATGAGATCTTTTCTTGTAGCTGGTATATTCATAAGTTTTTCCTCGATTCATTCTTCCATGAATTGCGCAAAACGAAAAAAAGTTCATCAAAATTCAAGATCTAATAAATCAAATAATTCAAAATGACTTTTCAAATTAACGAATTTTGGATTCCCGAATACCCAATTGATTAATTAAGTATTTATAACGTACTCTATTTTTACTTGACAAATAAGACAGCAACCGTTGACGTTTTCCCAGCATTTTACGTAGACCCCTTTGAGATAAATAGTCTTTTCTGTGCAATTCTAAATGTGAAGTAAGTCTTCTTATTTTATTGGTGAAACTCAATACTTGGAATTCAACGGATCCCCTGTTTTCTTCTTTTTCTTCTTGCGAAAAAATGGAAATAAATGCACTTTTTATCATAAAAATGAATCGTCCCTTTCTCTTTTTTTTTTTTAGATATTTTTATCGATATATTTCTTGATCAGTAATAATAATGCCACTCATTTGAATTTGATATACACAAGACTCTTTATTTCGTTAAGAATTTTTTATTTTTGTCAAATAAAATAAAATAAAATCACTTACTTTAGTAATCAATATAATTTAAAAAATTATATTGATTCGAATCGGATACCATATACAAAAGTATGGTCTATTTCTGTATTCACAAAAAATAATAGATCTTCAAATAAATAAGAAGATTTTGTTGATTCATTTCTAGATCGAATTAATATTAATAATATAATACAATGACTCATTAAATTAGTAAGTATTGTGTATCAGGATGAAATGTAAGATAATGGGTATGTTTATTTCTTTGTCTTCATATACTCGAGAATATAGTAAAAATGTACCATTAATAAACTTGCAATCGCGGATACATATGAATCCTGGTCATACTAAAACGACTACCATTATTGGTATCAAACCAATAGCGATTCATACAAGCTAAATCTTCTAATCGATAATTGGACCAAAGAAAAAACTTTAATTTAATTAGTTTCTTTTTATCGTTATCAAGATTTTTTTTTTTATTCAACACGCAATTTTTTATCCTATTTCCATTGAAAAATACTGTATTTCTATAGATACTGTTTATATCCCTATAATTCAAAAAAATTTGAATTCTCAATTCTCTACGACGCTTCGGGGATAAAATATTTTCAAGAACAAGCAAATCATAATGATTTTTGTCTATATTTCCAGTCATTTTTTGATGTATTGCAATGGATTCATAAAAATTCTTCTTATTCTTGTCAGCATAGCCATAAACTTTTTCTAGGTATCTTTGATTAATTTGGTGCTTATTCTTATGAACCAATGAACTACCTATGGTTTGATATATATAAAATTGTCCATCATTTTTTACAAACAGACGAACTGGTTCGATAATAAATATTCCGCTTTTTAGAAATTCTGTAAGAGTTAAATCCTTCTGGATCATCAGAATATGCGGATTCATTTCTTTTCTTTGAATAGCGGATATAGCAATTTCGTTTGGACTGTTCAGTCTAAGGAGGAGGCAATATACTTTTATGTTATTGATTATTCTTTGATTTAAAGAATCATTCCAGCTCAATTGAAAACGCAAATACTTTTTTAAGAAAAACTCAAGCTCTGCTTCTATGTTAGTCTTGTATTGCTTTTTGTTTCTACGTTTTTTCATGTCTGATCCCGGAGAACTTTGTTCACCATCTTTTTTTTGGTTTGAGAGAGCGGATTTAATATATGGTTTTTCGACTAATTCTTTTTCTCCTTGATTTCTATTTTCTAATTTAAGAGTTCTTTTTTTCGAAAATAAAAAAAGAGATATTTTTTTCTTTTCAGTGATGCTTTTATGTTTATTAACATTTTGGTTTACATTAAAATTGAAAAGAAGTAATTTGATTGGTATGGCCCAGGGTTTAATCTTATATGTATTATAAAATATCCCAAATTCTGGGAATAACAAAAATGCAAGATTCGATATGGGGCGACTTAGTATTTCGTCATTCATTCTCATCCAATCAGCGAGAGACTTTTTTTGTTTTTGATTGAATGGGTGAATTTCTTGATGAATCGTGAGATAAAAAAGACCTTTTTTTTTTTTATCAAATTTATCGATTATTTGATAATTATTAACACTAATCTTAGTATTTTGATTCCTCTTAGTGATGGTATCAATATTAACGCAAGCCTTAATATCAATCTTCTTTGTAAGACAAAAATGGATAATTTTCCAATAAAAAGATTTTCGATCCGGACTTTTTTTTATATCTATACTATTATTTTCTACTCGATAATTATTGATAAGGATACCTTCTATCATATCAAATAGTTTACGTTTAGGTGTGTAAGTATAAGAAATCTTTTTGTTCTTATTTACTTGTAATGGCAATCCATAAATATATGAGTTTTTTTCATCTTCATAATTAATGGATTTATACGATAAAAGATCATATTGATATTGTTTTTTTAATTTTTTGTTTTTTTTTAGTAATGAATCTATTTCAAAATAATTTTGTTTTTCATATTGAATGAATCGGTTTTTTTCATATGAATTACATTTGTTTAAATCTTTATTTTTAGTCATACGACATTGATATTGATTGACTCTATTTCGCCATTTTTGTGATATTAATCTAGACCATCTAATCTGAGATAAATCATATTGATAATGAACCTTTAGCCAGTTTTTCCATTCATTAATTAAAGAATTTCTAGGGTTTTTATGTTGTCTTAATTCGGAATCAAATATTCCTTGCGTTCCAACAAAATACTCTTTTATTTCATTCTTAAGAAAAAAAGATGTTCCGTAATAGTTAAAGACGGATCTTAACTTATATAAGTTACTGACTTGGATTTGTGAGAATTTGTAGAATACATATGCTTGTGACAAGTAAGATAAGTCCCCCAAAATATGTGAATTTTTATTAATAATACAAAGTGATTTTTTTATAGTCAAAATAAAGTTAATTATACTTTGATTTGTTTTATCAATTCTTTCTTGATTTGCTTCATTATTGTAAATGTATTTATTCAAATCTTTTTTTTTTAATTTAGGAAGAAGCTCCGCAATGATTCTAAATATAATAATGATACATAGAAAGATATATATGTATAGTTTTTCAATCAAAAATTTAAAAAAAAAATGTAATTTACGCAGTAATCGAAGATTTTTTCTTTTTAATATCCGCCAAATGTTTTTTGGTGATTCTAATCTTTTATCTTCATAACTTATTTTGGTCGGGCTAATATTTATCTCTCGAGTTAGAAACCCTATTTGCTTATCTTTTTTCATTTTTTCTATTTCAGTTATGATTGTGTTTGTTCTATTAGTTAGATTTTTAATCTTTTTTTCTGTCAATGAGTAAGTTGCACAATCCAAAAATCGAATTTGAATAGACGATTCGGGAATAATTTGATTATGGATTATCGAATCTTTTTCTTTTTTAGGTTCACTCAATTTATATCTTTCTATTTTTTTCAATCCAAATGATAGAATTTGGTTTATTTTTGAGAGTTCTTTGATTCTTTTTTTTAGAAAGAGAATGCTTTTGATGACCCATTTTTTTGTTTCTTTTAATACATTTAGAAAAGATTTTGTTCTTTCTTTTAAAACTCTTAGAACTAGAAAACATTTTTTTTTCAATTTTAATCTTATTTTTTTTAATTTTTTGAAAATGGGTTCAAAAAATGAAATTTGTTGTCGGGGAGAACCAAAAGGTAATTCAGTTTCCATTCCCCAAACTGTTAAAAAACAAAAATCATTTTTTTGTTTTTTCCCTTTCTTTTGAATTGGATCTTTATTAGGGAGTCGTAACTTAGATCTGTGCCAAGGTTTCAGACGAAAAGGAAATAGAATCTTTATCTGAATACCGTCTGTTAACCAGTTTTTCGGAAATTCTTTTTCTGATAATTGAACGCCATTATAGGTGCATTTAATATGGATTTCTTTAGTCCAATCCTTTAAATCTTCGGACCATTCGGGAAATTGAAATAAGAGTATACGAACAAGATTTTTAGATATTATTAATGAAGGTAATATAATATATTTTCTAAGAATTGATTGGATTACTAATGCAAAACCTCTTATTACTTGAGCAAATATAATGCTATCCCAAAGTTCCCCTATTTCTATACGAGTTTTCTCCGCTTTTTTGTCTATTTCTCTTTTGGCCTTCTCTTCTTTCTCACTTTCTTTTGTCTTTTCCTTTGTATGATCCGAAATTCTTAATTTATTCTTTTTCCAAATCAAATTTATAAAAATTATTTTCATTAGATCGGGGATATCAAAAGAAAAGAAGGGAGGTTTGTCTACTCTATCCAAAAAAAGGGCGGAATACACATTTGCTTGAAACAGTTCCAAAATAATTATTTTACGCCTTTGAGCTCGTATAGAGCCTTTTATTATATCTCGACGAAAATCCGGTTGTTGTGAATAACGTATCAAAGCCACCTCTTCAGCTTGATCAGAATTATCAGTCTCTTTTTCATTAGTATTGGTATTCTCCGGACTATTAGTAAAAATTACGACACGTTTGGCTTTTCGTGAACGAATTTGATAATCCTCTGCCCCACTTTCTTCAGTTGCTACTTCCTGTTGTTCCAATTCGTCGATTAATTTATATGACCATCGAGGAACTTTTTTATTTATTTCTTTTATTCCAATATATTCTTTGTTAATTGTTTTATCCTTAGTATCAGTTATAACTGCATTGATTAAAAATTTTAAAATTTTAATTGGATCTTCTGGATTAATCCTTACTTGTTTGTTTTCCGGAAATAAATAAAGTCCTTTCAAATTAAAATTTGATGTTGATTTTCCTCCAAACTTGCTAATTATGTTTAAGAAATAACTCATTTCTGTTGATAATGATTTTCGATCAAATAAATTGAATTTATGGTAAAATTCTGTGTAATTGGTAGTAAGAAGGATGCCATAAATCTTATTTATCCAAATTGTCTCTATGTAATGTTTTATAGCTAGAGAAGTTTTTATGATTGGGAGTAAAAATAGTTTTTTGATTTGTCCGCGAAAGGGTCCGTTAAATAAAGAATCACATATTTTAGGTAAATATTCTTGTTTAGTCTCATTATTACAATTACACAATCTAATTCTTTTTTCGATTATATCCAGAGGAAGGAATCTATTATCTAGAATTTCGACTCTATTTAAAAATTGGTTACTTATGTTCTTCCTTTTTTGTTCATTGGTATAATTCCAGTGATTATACAGTTCATTATAGGAAATTTTTTCTATTGTAAAAAAAGACATCTTTCTTTGTATCATTTCAAAAAAAGTTGATAAACTTGGCGGATACGTAAAGGATATACTTTCTTTTCCATCACTTTGACACGTATGAAAAAGATATTGTGACATTTCATTTTTTACAGCATTTTCAAATCGATCATTTTTTATATATCGGAATGGTCGCTTCCATTGTTTATGGTCGAAAAGAATATTAACAAGAGGTTTTTCAAACCAGAATATCTCTTTATCCTTTTTATCTTGAAATATTTCTAACTTCGAATTTTCTTGATTCCCATCTAGATAAGAAGTTTCATAAATTGGTCTATTTTTATAGCGTGTCTCTTTAAAGTGGAATTCATCCTTTGTTTTTCCCTTTCCATTCATTCGGATCTCTTTTGTTTCATCCATTTTGTCCGGATCCTCCTTTTCTTCCGAAAAAAGAGAAGGAGAAGGATCTTCTTCAGTGGATTCCTCTTGTTCCTGTTTAGTCCCCTTTGTTTCGGAAGTTGTTTCTATTTCTACATCTGTTTCTTCCTCGCTTTCCCCCCTTTCTTCCGTTTCTGAGGTTTCTTTCAGTTTCTTAGTAATAATGGGTGACGGTACTCTGCCTAAATAGTAGACAC